ACCTCTCGCGGGAAAAGAATCCCACAAACAAAGGAATTGTACAGTACGAAATAACATAAAAAAAGACTCATTCTAAAAAAAAAAGATGTGGACCTTCCACTAAAGTTGTTCCTTTGTGACAGGAATCAATAGGAAATATTTGAATCCGGTTGGATTTCACCCAAATCAAATGTATTCGTATACCAATGAACTGAATTCTTACTATTTCAATTTCATCGAAGTTGAAGAATCGAGCAATTTGTCATACAGATTATGATAACTCGAGAAGTTTGTTTTGATTGGATTAAGATCCAAGGAGGAAAATAATCATTCTATGATTAAAATAGAACAACCTTCTTTAGTGTGCATAGCGTGTATACACAATCAAAATATAGAAATCCATGGTTTAATTCAGGGAATTGTAATAGATCCATGGGGTAAGGAGTTGTTGTTGATAAATCTTAAACGGGAAGGGGGTTTTTTAATTCCTATGGAACCATAGTTAAGTATAAATATAACCATGTCTAAATGTAATCATATAAAAAAACTATAGATCCATCAGGGGATTCGTTACAATTCAGTGTTTAATCTGGTACCAGTATAAATATCAGAAAAAGACGTATCGTCGTCTTGACAAAACAAACACGAATAGATATATCTTTTCTTTTTCATTTTGTTTTTAATGGGTTTTCACAATAAAAAAATATCCCTTTATATCTCCCGAACCCCGAAAGAAGATCCTTCTTTTTTTTTCTATAATTGATTGACCATACCTATACTTACTGCAATACTATAAATGAAATGACTCGATATTCACTCGTTTTCTGGGTCTTAATCATAATATTTTGTAGGAGAGATGGCCGAGTGGTTGAAGGCGTAGCATTGGAACTGCTATGTAGGCTTTTGTTTACCGAGGGTTCGAATCCCTCTCTTTCCGTACCTTCACCTAATCTAATTTACGAACGTTACAAACCGCAATGTATCAAATACGAATAGATACTATTATTCTAACAGTTAAACCTTTCTTTGATATAGATTTGCTATTCCTAATTGCTGTAGTACAAAAATACAGGTAAAGGGTAGCCAAGGCATGAAAATTGACCCCGATCCACTTTTGATACCTAAATGGGATAGGAAAAAATCCGGATCAAGTCTCTCATCTAAAGTAAAGTCAATTTACTTCGACGAAAAAGGGAGGAGCACCCGAACCCCTGTTCCTTGTTGTTTTAGTTAGGTTCAAGTCTGACGAGAATAATATTCTACGACTAGCAACTCATTGATTTTTAAACCAACCCACTTACTATCTATTATTTGATTGACTAATCCTTTATATTGGGATGAGTGAAGAGTCAAATGTTTTGGCAATTCCTCATGTGGGAATGAATCAAGAGAATTTTGAATCAGAGCTATGGATTTTTGTTCATCTCTTGTCGTAATAATATCTCGGGGTTTGCAGCGGTAACTTGGTATATCCACTATACGACCATTAACTAAAATATGCCTATGGTTAACTAATTGTCGGGCTCCTGGAATGGTCGAAGCCATACCTAATCGAAAAAGTATATTATCCAAACGCATTTCAAGTAATTGTAGTAAAACCTGACCTGTTGAACCTTTGGCTTTTCCAGCGATACGAACATATTTAAGCAATTGTCGCTCTGTCAGACCATAATGAAAACGCAATTTTTGTTTTTCTTCTAGACGAATACGATATTGAGATCTTTTCCCGGAACGCGATTGGTTTCGAGGATCACTTCCGGATGTAGGACTTTTACTAGTAAGTCCCGGTAAAGCTCCCAGACGGCGTATTTTTTTAAAACGAGGCCCTCGGTAACGAGACATAAATACTCCTTTATTTTTTTATCAAATTTATTTTATAGAATTATAGAATAAACCTAAATTAAGACTGAACTAAACGATAAACAAAGCGACATCTACTGAAGTAGACTACAACAAAAAAGAAAAAAAAAATGAGATGAATTGTATCAATATCCAGACTTTTTTGTATATTTTATATATTATATATAGTAAATATATAGTAAGAGTTTAGGGATACTTTTCCTAATTTGTTCGGGAGAGATCTCATTGCTCCAATCAGTTTTTTTTTTCATAGTTGGGAGTTCTTACACGATAATAGATATAGATCAGTGACCAGACGAGGGAAAAGTCTTTTCAATAAGATTTCAAGGAGACATTATTCATTGTGTAAAAATGTAAAAGTAAAAAAAAAAAAGTTGACCTAACGAAAGAAAAGCCTACTATCGGAATCGAACCGATGACCATCGCATTACAAATGCGATGCTCTAACCTCTGAGCTAAGCAGGCTTAGATAACAACACAAATTTGTGTTGTCCACAGGAATTTCATAAAATAGAATAGTGGGATCCTAGTTAACTATTCATAATTCATAATGAATATAGATATGCATATAGAAAGAATGGAATAGAATTAAATAGAATGAATAAGAATATATAATTCTATTTATATATAAAATAAATAAAATTTTAAAAATTACATAACATAAAATTAATATATTAATATGAGAGAACAATGAAATTCAAAATTTTCTAATATAAAAAAAAAAAAAAAAAATAAATAAAGTTATATATTCTATGGATTAGGTATACTTTTAGTATTTTAGTAAAAGAATTAGATTCTAATTATAATGTTATAGTGGGCCAGCCCTAAGGAAAAGATAAGGATACAGATCAAAATGAAACATTCCTCTGGTTTAATTCGAAAAAGTAGGGGATAAAAAAAAAGAATTGACCCTTCAAGTATTCTAAATATCTCGTAAAAATGGAGAGGAAAAGAGGGATATATGTGGTATATATCCATCCATATTGAATTGCAGATACATCAATGATAGAATCATTTCTGATTGCAACAAATGCCGGTCCTCTGATAGAGATGAAAGAATATAGTAGAGATGAAAGAATATAGACAAAAAAAAAGCACAAACAAATAGGAGGAGACCCCTATATTTTTTATATTTTCTATATAGGAATTTTCATCTAAAGAATTTGATGGCTCCAGCATAAATGAAAGAAAGAAGGAGATGGCATCCCAAAGAGATCCTAGAAAAAGGGGGATATGGCGAAATTGGTAGACGCTACGGACTTGATTGGATTGAGCCTTGGTATGGAAACCTACTAAGTGAGAACTTTCAAATTCAGAGAAACCCTGGAATTAAAAATGGGCAATCCTGAGCCAAATCCTGTTTTCATAAAAAGGTGGTTCAGAAAGAAAAAAAAAAGGATAGGTGCAGAGACTCAATGGAAGCTGTTCTAACGAATAGGGTTGACTGCGTTGGTCGAGGAATCTTTCTATCGAAACTCCGGAAAGGATGAACCTATATACGTACGTATTTGTACTGAAATAGCAAAAATTAATGAGATCCTAATCCATTTTTTATTTTATATGTATATGAAAAATTGAAAATGGATTGTGAATCGATTCCAAATGGAAGGAAGAATCGAATATTCGCCGATCAAATCAGTCACTCTATGGTCTGATAGTTCTTTTGAAGAACTAACTTATTGGACGAGAGTAAAGATAGAGTCCCGTTCTACATGTCAATACCGACAACAATGAAATTTATAGTAAGAGGAAAATCCGTCGACTTTAGAAATCGTGAGGGTTCAAGTCCCTCTATCCCCAAAAAAGATCGGTTTTCCTTTCTAACTATCTTTTTATCCCCCCCCTTTTTTTTCAGCGGTTCAAAATTAGCTACGTTTCTCATTCACTCTTTCACAAACAAAAAAAAAAAAATCGGCAGAGAAATGTTTCTCTCTTTTCACAAGTCTTCTTATATATCTTATATATTATATATAAGATATACGCTCAAATGAACATCTATGAGCAAGGAATTCCTATTTGAAATATTCACAGTCCATATCGTTATTTTGAATTCAAATTAACTAAAAAAAAAAGTATTATTTTTGAAGATCCAAAAAATTCAAGGGCCTGCGTAAGACTTTGTAATGCTTTTTAGTCTATTTAATTGAATTGACATAGCCTAAGCGCCCTTTCTTTTAGTAGTATTTAGTAGTAGTAATATGGAAATGATGCACCGGGAAGAGTCGGGATAGCTCAGTTGGTAGAGCAGAGGACTGAAAATCCTCGTGTCACCAGTTCAAATCTGGTTCCTGACATGTGGTTAATATAATATAATATAATAATGTATACTCATACAAATTAATCGATATAGATCATGATATATACGTATCTATTTTTGTCTCTAGCGATATACCCCTTTGGTTGTCTAAAGATATGCCCCAATTTTTTGTAGATGAGTAAAGAATACAATATTCTAAAATAGATAGAATCCATATAATATATAGGTTAAAGAAAAAATTAGATTATGTTTCCTCTTCTTTTTTGTTTGCTCGTAGGGTGCTTTCTTTCATTCAAAAAGAATGTTAATACTTCATACATATCCGAAAAGTGAAGTTTTTTTAGTTGGTTGAAAACCCCAAAGTCTAAAAGAGTAAAACAGTGGGAATAGAAAAAATCATTTCAGATAGATACAGTACAAATAGAATCCAAAACCCTTTCATTTCTTTTCATTTTTTTTTTTGCATTTTCTATTTCTTTATTTCCCTCTACGTGACTTTCTAGAACCCTTCTAAATGATGTGCGCGGTACAAAGTTCATGATAAAGAACTCTTTTGGTTCATTTTACCAGCTCATCTGAAAAAAAAAAATCTTCCCAATTTTTAGGGAATATCAATGAAACCCTATTTTGTTTTATTTCGCGCATCTATAATATGAATGAAAGTCCAATGACTCTGTTTGATCTTGAACAAAATGTAAAAATATTCCTCGAGTACCTGGAATCATAGAAGTGAAGAAAGATTAATTTCTTATCATTCAAAGAGCATCTTGTATTTCATAGAAATTTGGGGCAATATAATCCTTACGTAAAGGCCATCCTATCCAACTTTCGGGCATCAAAATACGTTTCAGGCGCGGATGATTATCATAATAGATTCCCAACATATCATAAGATTCCCGTTCTT